ATTCATTCCCCAAAGGGGTCGCCTAAAGTAGGCCGGCTCGTTACGCGGGAATAGCGGCATAAGAGTCCGGACCAGGGTATCCCCCTTCCACCTCCCCTTACGAGGAGTCCCTCAAAAGCCCAACTAGGTGAGAGAAAGAAGACCAAGTAACTATAGGCCAAAAGTGGTAAAGTAAGTTATCCCTTTACTAAAGGTATTTACTTTACTTTAGGCCAATCGACCATTGGACCACGGGCCACCCATAGGGACTAAACCGTTCTTAATGGCCATCCTCTTTCTCTTCCTTGACTAAGGACTACGGATTAGGGTAACAGGGCCTTGGATCCCGCCGAGCAAACTCCGGGGAGTATGTTCAGTAGCGGGACCCACCCCTCTCCGTTGACTAGCCCGTGGCGTACCACGCCCGAGCCCGGCCCAATTGGCTAGCCCCCCCTGTTTTAAGATTGGGGCCTTTAGTTGCATTCGAGATTTCATCGTTCTTACTACGCCCGGCAGCTTATTAAAATAGTAAGATACCAGCTTATGATGCCGAGGGCGGGCGCCGCCGGATGCACCCAGAGATAGGGAACCGTAGCCAAGTGGTAAGGCATAAGTCTGCAAAACTTCTATCCGTCGGTTCGAATCCGACCGGTTCCTACAGCGCCACGCCATTCCACCCATCATTTTGGACATGGTTAGTTGATTGGGGGCCCCAGATCAAAGCTGATAATTCTTTGAGCTTTTTGCAAATTCCAGTTATCTTTCAGATCCTATAATATCCACGCAGGCAGGTCCCCGCCCCCAGCCCTTCCAGTGCACACCTTACTTTTCAGCTCTCTCCCCCAAGGTAAATCTTTGAAGGTTGAGTTTCCATTCCGAAACGTATACGGATCGATCCACTGCTCCCAGCCCGGAGAGGCTCATGCTTGATCTCAACACCCTTACGAGGTAGTAGGGTCCGATGGGGGAAAGCAGAGGTGGAGGAAGCGCAAACAGATCAAAATTTTGAGCGGGGGGGTGGCGGAGAAAGAAGAAGTCAGTCTACTCGGGGAGTCTTGAACTAGTAAACTCTTCTCTTCAAGTTATCCTTCTCTAAAAAAATCCACTTGGAGGGCACAAGGGGCCCGGGGGTTGCCCTTCTTCCTGTGAAAATTTCTAAGGGGCTTTCCAGCCAGAGAGGGTAGTGCAATGGATCAGGGCATGCATCTCAACTCCTCGGTTCTATAGTTGCATTAATGGGGAGCTGAATGGTTTTTTTTCCTGGGGGTTGAGATAGGGCGACCTGATGTCGCCATACATCTTTGTTTTGGTTATGGAAGCTTCTTCTGGGCTGTATATAACCAAGGGAGATTTAGATTCTACTGGTGGTAAAGAGAAATTAACGCATATATGTTTTGCGGATGACCTCTTTTCTGCAAAAATAGGAGGTTAGTTCTCTTTCTCTTATCAAGGATTGCCTCTCCCAGTTTCAAGATCTATCTGGTCTCTTTCCCAAAGAGTCCAATCTTCTCTTGTGGGGTAAATAAATGAAGCTATCAAAAACCAGTTGTCGGGTATGTATGAAAGGCTTCAATGAAGAATGAAGGCTCTAGTAAGGTCTCTCGGAGTTCCTTTCATTTCTTCTAGGTTGAAGAATGTTACCAGAGCTAGAAATTGAGTTGGGCTAGTGTTTTTTCCTATGCAGGAAGATAGCAGTTTGTCAACTCTATCTTGTCCGTTCGCTATTCAAACGTACTGGTCCTCTATGTTCATCCGAGTGATGAAAGAGGTTGATCAGGTTCTCAGAGCTTTTCTCTTGAAATGGAGCGACCTCAATCATGTGGGAGCCATGGGATAAGGCCTCCCTACCTAAGCAGCAGGAAGGTGGGCTTGAAATTAGAAATTTGGAGGTTTGGAATCGAGCAGCCATGATCAAGCATATTTGGCACACATCTGTTCTGATAAGGACCACGGTCCAGCTGGGTTAGAACCGACTTGATGAAACTAAACAGAGAGAGAAGCTTTTGGGAGCTGAGGAGACCTGGTGATTGATTGCTCGGGTGGGGGGCCTTAGGAACCTTGTCAGCGACAAAAAATAAAGGAGGAAGGGAAAGCGAGAACGGTAAGAGCTCCATAACCGAATTGTCTTCCTATTATATAACCGAGGAGAAAGCACTCTGACCTCTCCTTTTTACCGGTACCTTTCTTTCATCCCCATATGAATGAATAGGGAGAAAAACACTTTCATCCAGTTGTGACTGCTATCACCTCTCTCAACAAAGCCTCTCTTTTATTTAAAGTGTTGAGGGAGAGTATCTTCGCAACCGCTCTCTCCAAGCCGGCAATAATAGAAGAAGATAGAGGCTACTTCTACGATTACTATAATCTGAGTGGAGGATAGAAAGATTCGTTTCTCAGGCTAAAAAAAAGACAGATAGACTGAAAAAAGAGCGACTGCACGAAAGACTAAGCAGGAGGGACGGCAAGAATTCGTGACTGACCACAAGCAAGAAAGGCAGCTCGCCAACGTCAACACCTACTCCTCAATACATATATCTTTGTATTACCGCCATTTCTTTTAAGAAAAGACGCAAAGACGAAAATCCTGGTGGGATAAATCCAATCCCCTATCCCGTAGTGCTTGTCTACGAGAAGGCAGATCTTACGCATCCGGGCTAAGGTAACAGTAAGAAACGGCTGCTTATAGATGATTGATAATATAAGGTAGGCTGAACGAGACGGAATCCATTCTAGTTCCAGGGAAGACTAGCATTTCTCGTCTGATCTTCATTTTCTTAGAAAACCTTGTAGGGCTGGGAATCTGAATTTAGATAAGCTATGGCTTCAGAGCAATGGCACCACACCAGTCTGTAGTGTAGGGCGAGAACCCTAAACTAGCTAAGTACGTACGCAATAACAAGATGAAACTTTAAATTGAATCATTTGGGCACACAAGGTCAGCCACCTTGCCTGGACAGGAGGTGTACGATCTATACAAAAATTCTTTAATGACTTCAATTGAGACGGGCAAAGAGTAGGGAATCGCCCCATCTTTAGAAAAAGGGGGGAAAGTGGAACTCAAATGGCCCGATCCGACTACAATGGGAGAGGGAGTGAAACAACCGGAACTACCTTTTTGCCATACCTAGAATCCCATCTTTTATACGATTGGAGGTTGGGACATAGTAGCCCCATAGGCCAAGGAGCTATACTTTATTTAGTTCATTTCCGCCCCCCGAGGACGTCCACTTATTCTATGCATAGACATTTTCTGGGTGATCTCAAGCTCCCCACTTTGTTATATACTTCACATTCTATGTGAAAATATCTCACTCATCAAACATTTCATTGATTACGGCTGCTCCAGTTTGCTTAAGCGGTGTGATCCCTCTATCTCCTTCCGCGCCAATGACACTACCAAATGCAGGTGATCCAGGCCCCCCTTCCCTACGTTCAACCAGGTGCCAAGGTTGAAGCCAAAGTGGAGTTTAAGGCTAAAGTGGGTGGGCGAGCAGATGGACGACTAACACGTGGAGAGGGAAGGTTGTGTCGCGCACTCTACTTTGACTCCGAAGGAGAAAGGCGACCATAAGTGATTGGAAGGTGCTTTGGCTGACGAGACCATTCGACCGATAGGGAGATGTAGCTGGGGAGAGGAAGCGGGCCCACCTGTTGATTCGAAGAACCCCAAGTTTGGAAGGATGGGCAACTCCTCCCGAATACATAATTACAAAGTAGTATAGAAGAAATAGTACTTAAAGAGCGTAGCTCCGATCCTGATTCTTTAATCAAATGCAATCCCCCGGTTCACTTGGTCTGTATCCTAGATCAACCACCTTGGGTGATCCATATCCACAACCATCTGATCTGGGACATCGGCACCCTCGAATGGTATCTTCAATAACTAGTAGGTCTAGTAGGTTCATAACTTGATATCCTGGAGTTGGGATTCAGTCTAGGCCCCCAACCCTTCCTTGGTAGGATGGAAAAGGAAGTTTTCCCTTTCTGCATGGAGCTTGCCCACCTGTCTGTTAGTTATGGCTCACTGGGTGGTTGACCACCCCTATTCCAGTAGTTCCAGATGAAGGCACATCACATGATTCCTATCCTTCCCGGCTGTTTGTCACTCTGCTTCTCCGCTGCCAGTGCCAGATCTTGTTCTTTCACCTGTGTCCATGGAATTCTTTCTACTGTTCACTGATTGATCGAAATCCGGAAGCCAAAAAATAGGAAGAGGTAAGGGGAAAGGGAAGTCAATTCTAAGTGCCGGTTTAGTTGAAGGATCCCGTGTACCATCAAGTGCAGATTGAGTGCCATATCCCATTTTCGTTTGTTGCCTATATCAAGATCGAGAGTAAGGGGACGGGGTTGATTCGGAACCTACTGATCCGCTGAAGAGCCAATTGTAGTTGATCCACCTGCGGCAGTAGTTAAGGCAGTTTCAGTCGATCCAGCCGCAACGGAAAGACCCGCTAGGTAAGGGCTTCCTACGGGGAAAGGCTAGCGGGCAAATCGTGGGCCTAGGCGTACACGTGGAATAGGGGACGGGGCCGGACTTTGATGGGTGCCTTCCTCTCGACGTCGCAGGACGCCCGCACGGGAAGAGGGGCAGGGGTAAGGTAAGGTTCTTGGTTAGGATTGGACCTTACCCTCCAGGCAAAGGGCGCGAAAGTAACAAAGCCAAGCCGGTCTTTTACTTTCTTTCACTCGAGGAATCCTTACAAAAAACTACAGCTTTTACCACAGTGGAGGATTTCCGTGGTGACTACGGAAAGGGCTTTTACCAGCCTACTTTTATTGACCAATACCTGGTTCTGAAAGAAAATAATAGGATTCATAAACTTGTTGTTGAAGTTCTTCAAGTTCTTTCGGACTCGTCCGGTAATGAGCTTTTTTAGGTAGACTTGAATCCGGTATCAAATTGATATGGTGCCCGGATCTCTCTCATTGGTGGTACGGAGGTAACTCCTCCTTCGGGATAGGAGAAAGACGAGGCAGATGTGGCTTTAGTGGTTGTAGCATCTGAAACCCAAATCATATTAATTAATATGCCCCACACGTGCTGCGTAGCTACCGTGCTTTACCCTGAAGGTGAACATAGCTAATCCGTAGATTAATAAGTAGCGCCCCCGTCAAACTATTCTATAGCCTCCCCTTCTTGGCCTGCCCGAATATAGAAATGATGATATCATTTCGTACTTGCTCCAACAAGAGGCAAGTGGATATCTCTTGAGAGTCAATGGGTGCTAGTATATGGTATCCCTTCCCTTGTGGTCCCTTTCCCTTCTATTTCTTTTTCAGCTCTGCTGTTCGTTTGCCTGCAAGACTCAATCAAAGCAGATCCTTTCCCCGCCCCGCTTGATTGAAACTCTTTTGACTCGAAAGGAAAATTCCGCCTTTGCCCGGACAGGACAAAACTTCCTGAACTTGTAGATCTATTTCCTACCTTTTCGCTTGAGCCGGCGAATAACTAAAAACTATTGGCTCACCTCGCCCCCCGAAAACACTTACCTATAGTCGTAGTATAAGTGCTCCTCTTTTTTCAGATATGGCATTACGTATTTTTCTATCTGTCTACGGCCTGACATAAACCTATCCATATTAGCCGACCAAGAGGGGCACCCAACTAAGAAAAGATCTATCTATGTATCTTCCTTTGTTACGTAAATTGCAATTGCATATAGGGCAGTTCTAGTCAAAGGGCGGGGTAAGCCAAGTTGGCCGGCTCAGTCATTGGTGGCCCTTCCTTACCCCTGTTCCGCCCGGTTCTAAAGGGAAAGGCTTGGCCTGTGGCTTTTCCGGAGGTCATCTATTCTGGTGATTCCAAGACTCGATTTCTAAAAACAGCTCTTTAAAGCCCCTCTGGTCAGGTCGTCCCCAATCCAACTGGATTTAATGCCTTGTTGGAGGCGGCCGAGTGCGAGGCTTCACTAAGAAGTTCGATCTGGTCTGGGCCGGTCGAGAAAGTAGTTGGATAGGCCGAGACACCTATCTACCCCAATCCCTTTTCTTTCAGTTCGTTTATCTGTTCTCTTTCTCGCAATCAATCATAAAGTCATGAAATTTTAACGTATTCCCTTGTTTCCGTTTTTTTATGACCATCAAACCCACCACGTACTGGACTAAGCCGCTCTCCCCGTTCTCCGTTCTGTAGAAATGGACTAGAAGCTCGAACCTTTCTCCTTTCTTCTACGCACCTGGGAAAGGGAGAGCTCTCTGTTTTAGCTTCTCCTTACCTACTCTATTTCTAAATTCTTATTTGTTTGGTGTAGATAGACAGACGTCGGAGAATCGGTAAGACATAGCGGACGACCTTCCTCAGTCATTGGCAAACTACCCTTTCCCGCTATCCCTCCCGCAAGAGAGGACTCGTTCTGGCTTTAACCCTTTTTTAGCAGTTTCATCCATAAGAGAAGATTGACCATCTCTTCTTCCTCCTTCTCTTTCTTCTCGGCGTAACGAAAGAACTAGATGAGGGGAGGCTCCGGTTTCAAATCCCTACCCTACGCCTTACGAGGGCGCCCTAGCCAGATTCAATCTCAAAGGTCAATCAAGCCTTTGAAACTAGTTCAAATAGCCGTAACAGTCTTCGTTCCTGCTTTCAACGAGACTTTCTTTCTTAGCTGCATCAGCTTGTCAAACTCTCTCTCCTTCACCAGGAAAGGGAGAGCGGACAAAGTACCAGACGATTTGGGAATGATTTTGGGTAAGAAGAGCGTACGATAAGGGTAAGCGGACGATGTCGATAGAAGACGATTCGTGGGATCTTCCTCAAAGTCAAAGAAAGAGAAGAATGGGTATGCCCAGCCCATGGAATTAGATGTCGAATGAGTACGATTTCGAGCATAAAGAGAGGAGCAAAAGGAACTCTTTAGCAAGAATCTAGGTTTAGCAAGATAGCTGCCAGAAAGACTGAGCTTAGGTGCATAACGCTAAAATAAGCGGTTGAAGAGTTTCTTTCCGTCCCCACAACGACTACTTACTTTCCTTTTTGGAGATTTCACTTAACAGACTTTACTTCAAGCAGCAATGAGAGCAACCAAAGGCAAGGAATTGATGCGCCAATAATCGAAGAATGGGGCAAGACAAATTGCCAGACAATGGCAAGTGCTTGAGAAGGAGCTGTGTAAGAAGGGGCTGCTAGAGAATAGGTCACTCTTGAAGAAGAAGGAATTTCCCTAAGGCTTAGAACTCCCCTAGTTTTTCTACGAAGAGGAGGGTCGATGTTAATTGAGATGGCATTAAAAAAGATCCTGTCGTAGGAGCTTTCACTCAGCCTGTCAGCTCAACCAGCAGCCGCTGCTGTGCTTTAGTGCATTAGTTTAGTGCCGTCGATTACTGAATTGACTGCTTGACTTTACTGCATTACCAGACCCGTCTTACCTTTCCTTTCTTGCCAATGCCCGGAAGAATTGGACAAATAGACCTTACCTTGATAAGGGCAGATATTGAATTACCGAAACTCCCATTTTATTTTATTCTGCCTCGTTTGAACATTAGTAAGGGAAGGAGTTTGGCACCTATGAGGTTCGTAGCCTTGCCTTTAAAGTGGCAGGAGTCCCTAACACTATCAATTTCATAAGAGAAGAAAGAAAGGATTGATTGTAGCGTAGGGTAGAGTCTATTCGACGGTATGCCAGTTGATTGATTGCTTTTGTACTTATCTTATCTTTATTCATTGATATTGGCAGTGTACCCACGGTACGATCCGAACTAGGCAAAGAGCTTTCTTATGATATTCTATCTCGAGTTACCGTCGCATCAACAGGAAGGAGCCAAGCAAGGGTTACGAGAGCTTTCTAAGAGCGTCTGATTGAACAAAAGCCATTCTTGAACAAGGGCTATAGCACCCCCTTCCCCCTGATCTGAGTAATCTTTCATTTTCTTGGGATTTTTGCTTGCAATCAATCCGATTTCCCCCCTAAGTGAGACTTCAATGGTGACATTGGAGCCTTTTCCCCGTAAAATGGGTTGCAAGCTTATTTCCCTTCCTAGACGTCAATTGAAATCGGACAACTTTATAAAACAGCGTCTTTTTCCTCATCAAGAGGAAAGTCGGTAATCGGCTTACTCAAGAGTTCTTACTTCTAGACCTGAAAAGAGCTTATTCTGATTCTATAGCAGTCTTCTATCTTACACCGGTGACTCTCACAGTGGTTAGTGATTCAATTCCTAGTCCGACAACCGCAGCAACTGATATAAGACCAAGAGTGGAGTCCCTACTGTCACACCGGTTATTGCATCAAGCACCGGTAATTCACCTAAAGCAAGAGCACGCGCCGTGTACCATACTCATGCTCGAGTCGATAAAGTGGTTCCTTACCATTGTACGCCCTCACTGAAGAGGGAAAACATTGCAATAAATGCATACAGTTACAGTTTGGTGCATTCCCCTTAAAGGTATCCCAGTTCCAATTAGAGTGAGAGGAATTAAGTCCCCGTTGAGGAGGTCCAGTCAACTAGGAAGGAGGATGGGCCAAAAAGAGGATGGAATAGAGCTTCCTAACACCGCCTCTTCCCTGGTTACCCTTTGAGAATGCCTTACCAAATGACTATAATGATGGAGCAACGAGTTCCACTCGTTGCGGAAAGGTGTCGCGCTACAAGTAGCGACATCCCGCCGTAGAAGCGCAAGCTTCGAAGGCCCCCATATGTTACAATCAGATCTCCGCTCTAACCATCGGTCTCCAACTGCAAGCAATTACCGCTTTAGTAAATGAAGCACCTCCACTAGTGACCAAGTTACCAACCAAGGAAGCAAGGACGGGAAATGGAGAAGGTTAAGACCGCTGAGACTCAGTCAGGATCAGAAAGAATGTAATGTAATGGCTGAACCACGGGGGGGAGTAGGAATAAGAGGGAAAACGATACGAAAGTCTGCCCCCCATAAGAACGGAAAAGAAAATAAAATAGATACCTGCCGCTTCTACCAAAGATACGAAAAGCCCCAGCTAAGAGCGGAAGCCATCCGAACAGCTAGAAAGATAATCTAAACACGGCGGCGCCAAACACAAAGAGGGCACTTGCGCAACGACCGAAAAGACACACACAGCAAGAAAACCAAGGAACGGCGCCACTTAACCCAAAGAAAGGATGCCTTACATTCCGATAGGGATTACGAGGGGTGACTCTTGAGAAGGTCCATCTGATCGAAATCACCTCAATCTCGTTTGAGGTAATTGACCTCAAATCCTGCCCCAATTGGTTCCTGAGTGCTTGAAACAGAGACACTATAGATTCTTCATTGGTATGATCAGAGGCTGGAGCATTAGGCATTTTTTGAGGAGGAGGCTGACTACTGGAAGCCCCCGGAGTGAAGAAGGAGGCACCGAACATAGCTGCCATTTCTCGAAGAGACTGGGGGAGGCCTGTCTATTAGTGTAGGGAGGGGAGCTGCTCTCTTTTAGCGACTCGGAACCCTGTTCACGACATGGTTAGCCGTGGTTCGATTGACCGAGGGTTCGCTTTCTATTGGTGCCCATGGTGTGACCATGTTTTCGGTGGTGAGAGCGTGCATGAACTGACAAACTTGATTGACGGCATATGTCAGGTCTGGTGAGAGTGAGGTACTGAAGGGCAACAACAATACTACGATATTCTGTTGCATCAGAGAGAGGAGCACCATCGTATGCAGAGAGCTTTGAGCCGGGTGTGGGACACGGCTTGGAGTCTTGCATATGAGTGCGAGTAAGCAGATCCAAGGTGTATTTAGTCTGAGTCAAGACTAGAGCAGTCGATGTACGTTTGGCTTCGATTCCCAAGAAGAAATGAAGATCACCAAGATCTTTCATGGCGAAGTGCGTACCCAGTGGCTGAATGAAAGAAAGGAGACGAGAGGAGACTGAGGCAGGACGGTAGTCCTGAGAAAGATCCTGCTGCGAACTGCTCTGTGGCTGGACAGGAGAGAGGTCAACAGCGGCAAGGATAGGAGACTGACCCATATACGTGCGAGGTCTGGAACCCAACAAGCGAGAAACCTGACTTAGTTTAGGAACTCGTCCATCCACGGGACACCTTTCGTAGTGAGGGAACTCCTCTGTTTTTAGCTTTACGAGCTACTTTAGTTTCCGAAAAACGCATAAACCCCGGGATTTTCGTAAAAGAAAGAGGGACGAGTGGTAGGAGCCGACAAACAAATAGTAGTGCCGGTTCAGTGAAGTCAAGTCTTTACGTCTATAGGGGCTCCCTGACGGTCCCGAACCTTCCAAAAGTGAGGGGTATGTGTTGTTTCTTGGCGCTCTCTTTCTTTGTTATGCCAACCTAAAAAGAGATAGGGATACGGGGCTTGACTTGAAAACAAACAACTGGAACTGCCCCCCTCTGAAAGGGGGGTCCTTAACTTAAGTCCAGGATACGAAAAAAATGCCTCCCCACTAAAACGATTGAGAGTGGATTTCAGGTTCGATAGTGTCGAGAAGGTATTCGACACCGGTGACCGTACTCTCGTAAAAGCCCCATTGGGTGGCGGTCCCTCTCTTTTTTTTTTTTTTTTATCTTGAACCTCGAAAAAGAAAAATCGATCTCGCCATCAGCTCGACTAAGAGTGTTGAATCGAAAAAGTAAACTGAACTTGACTTAAGACGAAGGAACCGAGTGCCAAAAAAAACCGGTTTCTTAAGGCTTCAAACTACTAGTCATTAAGACTACTATGAAAGAAAAGTAAGGAAGTCCTTTTCTTGACTTGGCCTGCGTGCATTATACCTACACCCTTTTTTAAGAACTGGATTTCAATCTCAACAAAGAAATGAAAGCATAACTCTTTGCTTGTTGTCCTCTTACTCTTTTAGCCTGCCTTGTGGAGGTCTCTCGGGTGTCTACGGCAGATCCGATCAGTCTCGTGATGAAGAGAAAGATTTTCCGATCTTCCACTAAGAAAGGTATCGTCACGACAACCAAATTTGCCCGGTAAACTACACTACTCCGGGGCTCCCCATGGTTTAGTAAAAGGGGGGGGAGATTTTCTCTTCATCCGGGGGGTCATTTCATTCATTATGAACTCAAAAGTGTAAGGCTGATTAGTGAGGTCTTAAAAACTTCATACAATGAATGAATGATCGGCCATTCTATTTTTTCTTTCCATAAGTAGGCGACATGAATATATGGTTTCTATGTTTCAATCAGTTACCAATTGCTTGGATGCGTTTGAAAGCTTTAAGATGACTTGCAGAAAAAATGCTTTCGAGGTTTTTCTTGTGTCTCCGTAACAAATGGTCCATTTATTGATGGGCGAACGACGGGAATTGAACCCGCGCATGGTGGATTCACAATCCACTGCCTTGATCCACTTGGCTACATCCGCCCCTACCCCCGCACAGGTTTAAGTTAAGTCTCTATCTACGATCAGATCCTTTCTGAACCCCCCTATGACCGCTATCAAAGAGAATTTCCTATACTATAGTTGCAAGTCTATTGTTGTGTTTTGGAATTAGGGGAAGCAAAGCTTCAAACAAAGAGGTTGGGTTGTTCACTTCATTGATTTGACTTCACTTTACTTAAGATTAAAGATCGGGGCAGGGCAGGCAGTGAAGGCTCGTTTAGTAGACAGCACGCTACGGCTTTGATGAGCAGCAGGCACCTACTCCTAACAAAATGAAAAGCAGCAAGCTCCGCTTGAAGAAACGAGCCCCTATCAGAGAAAGCCATTGCGCGCTAGCCCCCTGTATAGGGTTCCAAACCAGCGCACCCCTAAACTACAAGTTCACCCCTATTTATGGGATATTAAAAGAAGCCCCTTTCTACAAACCTTTCTATAATATAAGGGAAGCTCGAAGAGCTTTCTTCGCATGCTTGAGCGCATCTTTCCCCTTTCTATTAGTTAGTAAGGTTTTCAAAAGGCGATGCGATCCTAAGGGACCCTTCCTTTATTGACTAAACTAATATAATAGGGGTAAGGGGGCGCTAACGAGCAAGAAAAGGCCCCTTACTATAGATAGGCTAAGGCGCCTTGCCTTATATTATAATATAATATTAGTAAAGGCGCTTCTTTCTCAAAAGTTTCTCGCTTGTTGCTTTAGAAAGATTGCAGGGGCGCGTTAGCGCCCTTCCTTCGGCTGGCTCCGCCCTATCTATTCATCTCTTTTTTCAAATGGACATTTAGGGATCTCTTGTTCATAGATCTTGAAACCAGATCAATATCTATTTCTCAATATATCTATCTATCTATCGATAGAAAGATATGGATCTCTATCTGGCCATATCTAAGGAAGAACCAACACTTAAAGGGCGTAACCAACGGAAGGTTCTCACCCTGTCCCCGACATTGTTCTCCGACGATGCCCCCTGGGCGAAAGGGGCCACCATTCTCTTTCTTTCTTCAATCGTTCCGATCAGGACAAGTGGGTTGGTTCGTTTCGTCCTTCTATCTACGCAATTATCTGTCTTCGTTCGTGATCATGTTGGGCGAAAGGTAGTTGTAGAGGAGCGGCTGTGAAACGGCGATTCCCCCCTTTCCATTGAAGTAGGGAGGGCCTCCTTCCCCACCATTCCGGCCTATTATTGATAGGGATTTTTCCGATGCTGAAGGTAGCTTGCTTACCAAGCAAGCCACCCACTGGAGAAGCTAGTCGCCAGAAAGAAGCGACGAGGAAGCGAAGCTGTCTACGAAGCTTTGCTCCCCCCTCCTGTAGTCGTAGTACTCGGCTCGTCGCTACTTTGATTCAAAAGGTAACCGACGGTTCCCGACTTTATTTTATCCGGTTTCCGAAACCGTAACCATTTGTCACTCCGATTACTTCATCCATAAACCCTTTTTTATTATTTCAATAGCGGTAAGCTCTAAAAAAAAGTCAAGGATAAGCTTGCATTCCGGAAGCGGTAGCTTCCCGCCTCCTTCATTCCTACTGCCTCCTTCGGTGAGAAGTTCCCTTCCCTTTTCTAAAATGCCTGTGCCTCAGCAACTGTACAAAGTGGAGCTGCCCGCTGTTTGGCAGATCCTCTTCTTCTCATTTGTGTTGGGTTGACCAGAAGTTAAGTAAGAAGGAATGGAACCTCCTGGAGAGTCGTCTGCAGTTCACACTTGGGCAAAGACGCCTGACTTTAGAAGCGGAACACGAACCTATTTCTGCTATTCCGGGTTCTTATTGAGCGTAGCGAAATCAAGGTTTATGATAAAGTCAGCGAAGTTTCTATGGTGTTCTACCTTTGCTTTGCGTAGTCTCGGTCCACAGTGGAAGGCTCCGCACCTGAGCCTCGTTAGACTCAGCGGAAGTGTAAGGTGTAAGTGAAGAGAATAGAAGAAAGAGATGAAGTCCGTCCCTTAGCCTAGTCTATATCTACAGCTGACGCAACGCCGTTCCGACGCCTCACTACTACTTAATTTAATTAATTAACGGCTAAGCGATTTCATAACCTGAGCTTTCCTTAACCAGCTGACCTTACTTCGTAACCTTAACGTACTTTCTTTCTTACTTTAGCATAGGCCTTCACCACTTGGGCGCTTCGCCCCTATTTTCTTTTTTGAATTAGAAAGAACGGGGCCTTACTTATTCTGTTCAGGGGGATGAAGGCCAAAGGAGGGGAGCGGGGGGCTTTATGATCGGAGAAAGGGGAGGGGGGACGACCCGCCGAATTCACATCAGAAATCGACAACATGAACACAAACGAAATCTTGAATTGCGTATAGAAACGAACCACTTCTATTCTCGGAGCTGAGGTATATGAAGAATGGCTTTTTGGTCCCTTTCGTCCAGTGGTTAGGACATCGTCTTTTCATGTCGTAGACACGGGTTCGATTCCCATAAGGGATAGGTACTCATTCCCGGCCGCATTCAGTTAGTGTTCATTGCTGAGTGATCGCTCGCTATTTGGCTGGAAAAGGTGGTCCGGAAGCTTCCTCTCTCCCAGCAAGCAAGACGAGATCACCACTTCTCTCAGTAATGGACTCCCGTGAATTCTTCCTTAACCTTAGAAGTCCTTTCATAGATTCTCGAACCTCCGATAGACAGAATCTCCATGCATGCGTTCTTTCTCTCCTCCCCTCAGCCATACATCTCTTTTTTTCTTTTGTTTTAAACTTTACTTGATAGAAAACTTTTTCCTTTATTTGAAAGATGTTTTCGCTTTTGTTGTTGTTTTTAGTGTGGGGACCGTCATTACTGCCGAGACCGAATACGGAAAGATGATGATGGCCCCTTCGGGGGGTTCGGGCTCGTCAAACTCGACCTCGTGGACGGGGAAGGCTGACTCTAGTCTTCCTTTCCCCAAACGGCTCTCCTCTAGCAATGTATACTCGTGCACTGCCTGGGGCCCCCAAAGCCTTCAAAAGCCTGCACCAATCACAAAATTCAGAAGTCTCTCTAACGAGAAATTCTTAGTTAAAAATCTACCCTATAGAATTCCAGTTTATGTTTTTCATTTACCTTGCAATTTCTAATGCATTAAGGGGACACAGACCAGCAACTCTTCGCTGAATGTGGCTCATGTTTAACCATCTGGTGAGGTATTCAGGTTGAGACTCCCGAACTTGAAGCTGCAGACAAGATGGGGATTATTAGAACTGACAGGGAGTAGGATATATAAGTGGGAAAGATGTGATAGGCTGGCTTGGGAAAGAAAGCACTCATTTGAATTAAAGACTTGCCTTGCCGTCCCTCCTGCGTGCCTATTTGACTTCCTAGCTTGCATTTACTTAAAGGACTTTTTAAAGGCTTGAAAGGAGAGGTGGAACTCGGTGGAAACCAACTTCCACTACTGGGACTGATTCCGTTCCTCTTTTTGTGGAATAACCGGTGCAAGTCTTTTCTGTTACAGTAAGAGTTTTTGAGTAAATAGATGCTCTGGTCCTATCTGCTGCTGGTGATGAAGTCAGTTAAGAAAACTCGGTTGTTGGAGAAAGAGCTGCTCTCTTTTCACGAATCCACCTGACATAGGGGCAAGATCTTGACTATTTAAGGGATCCTAATTCGATTAGCTCTTACACTATATGAATAGTTTTTCTGTAAGACCTATAGGGAAATTAGACTGAACATGGCATGTCTTACTGATTTTATATTATAAGCCAAGGAACTTCTTGCATTGCACATAGGGAAGGTGCGTAGCCTTTCTAAAGGAATGCCTCAGGGCATAGCAAAAAAGGTAGGACTAGTTCTTCTTCAATTGCAAAAACAGCTGATTGCGTATTCTCTTTCGGAATCGAATGCCCTCTGTGCCTTCTTGCTAAACGCCCTGCTGTTTGAAGAAAAGTAGCTTCGATATTGGTTCAAATCCAATTCGTGAGATGTCAGAGCGGCTATAATAAACGCAACGCAAGGGTTGCTCCGGCCTATGAGAGAGAAGATCTCGGGGTCTATCCTTTCTGGCAGGGTGACTTATTCTAGCTTTAGCACGAGGGAAGTAGAAAGAAAAGTGCCAACAAGGCGCTTATGAGTAGCTCTCGCATGCCCGGGAGGAGGAACTGCATCTATCCCACAGGCTTAAAGGTAGCTCAAGAAAGACCCATATTTAAAGTAAGCTCACCTGGATCATATGCTCTCAGCTGGATCGACAGCCAAAGCAACTAGAACTTCTATTTATTATCCGGAGACGAAGACTGGTAAACTCGCTTGAAGGGATGAAATGACTCGAGGCGAAACAAGAAGGGATCGCCATCAAAAGAAATGCTTCTCCAACTTCAACTGGCTTGCCGGTAGATGGAATGGGACTATCAACTACTGATATACTACCTGGAGGGGCTTCCGGCTTAGAAAGAGAAGCAATGGCAACTGCCACTTAAACTGCATCTCTAAATGACTAAAAAGTAGCTTTAGGGCTTCATGCCTCACTCGCTGTAACAGCCTCAGAGATAGCATTTGCCCTTGGAAACAGAACTCGAATTGACTGGAACGCAACTTACAATATTATCCACAGTTAAGGGTACAGGGAATGCCACTACTTCAACTGGATCTCAAACCGCTTTAGGAAGGAGATTTCATCCCAAGGAACCGACTTCAAATAAAAGAGCTTTTGATCAAAAATCTTTCTTTTGCCCACTTAATTAACAATTAACACATAGTAAATAGAGAGCACTTCTTCCCTTGGTTCCGAGCTTCCATTGGGATTCGTTCACAGAGATAGATCACACCGGAAACAAGAGAAACCTCTTTCTAGTCCTACTCCTATTTCCGGGGTAACTCGAATCTTTCTATCCTTAAATACCAGTCAAGACGCGCACCTCTTCCGCAGCGAGGAACTTTTCCTTAATAGCCTAATCCCGCCGCTATCGTCTTTAGTCTCTAAACCCTCGTAAGGACACACTCTCCGAGGAGATTTCCAGGTGCGAGACGATCCCTTCTCGCCAAGGAAAGAAGTCCAATAGCAGCTTTGAGCAATTATTCCTTTTGTTCCTCTGAGAGTGGTCACGAGCTTATTGGAATCAGAGCTTTTTCAAGCATTCCCATAGTAAGAAGGTCAACCGAAGCCAATCGAGATGAAAGCTTATATATAACCCGGGAAGGGAGATAGATAAAAAGTAACAAAGAATCGGCGGCCGTGGAACTGGCTTGCTTCTTCGACGAGAATCCAAGTAAAGTGATCTTTCTCTGTTTACGACTCCGGTCTTGGTGGTAGGTCGCTAAGAAGCTATTGTTGAAGCAGTGGCGCAGGGATCGGTTAAAGCACTTTGCCAAACCTCCGATCTACGAATCTGTGGCTTAATGGTGGGGCGTAGGGGAAGACAGGACAGGAGATTCTTAGAAGAAAAGCCTTAGGCCTCGCCGCTTGGTGGTTCCCTGAACAAGTAAAGAAAAAGGCTACGTATGGCTGGCGTACAAGTCAGGATGGTAGTATAGCTGGTAATCTAATTCACCCTTCTATCAACCAAACCGCTGGCTTTGATTTCCGGATGTCCTAGCTGGAAAGAAAGGAAGGTTGAAGTGGAACCGGCCCTGCAATTGTAATCCTGTAGTGGCCTTCCTCAGCAACGTGTTTCAAAAGAAGCATTTTTCTTTGGCTGTCACTGAATAGTCTGATGCCGCCAATCGGCTTTTCCTGAATCTTTCCATTTTGGGGTTAACGAGTGATCAATCAATAGTAGAGTAGTTGGCGAACGGTCTTTTAATGACTTCTGGGCACAAGTGCCATTCTCGTCGTCTACTCTTAGCGGGGAGAACTGAGAGCCTTTCCCCAAGCAAAGAGGGTGAAATCGGCTTCAAAAAAAAGAACATTTTACAGTTTTAAGTCTGGGAATCTTATTCAAAAAACATCAAATAACGAAAATCTAATCGGAGACTGGCATGTCCTAACTCTAACTTCTCTAAACAAAAGTCGGTAACATAGGCTTCAGTGGATTTATTACCCGGGAATCATCGGTATAATTTCAAGTCGAAAATCAGGCCTTTCGGGCAGCAAGGGAACGAAGCTGTAAAGCTAAGACAGGTCAAGCGCCCTCCAGCATTCGATGCATTTGTGAAGAATGAAAAAGGGGAAAGAAAGACCAGCCACAGAAAGACAAAAGAGACAAGAAAAGTGCCATACTCTGTATGGAAAGACAGAAGCTGACTATTTGTAAAGTCAAGATCAGCGGGAACATCCGCCAGAGCGAGCTCAAAAAAAATAGGCCTTTCCGGCTAGGTTCTTTGTTAGGAGTTTGTTTACTGGGACAAGATAGTACCCGTTCCGTTGTCTCCGAGTCAGGTTCTGTCCCCGAATCGTCTGTTGATCCGTTGGAGTTTGGGGTTTCAGACTTTGAGGAATTGACGAGTGAAGGGCGATGCCAGTCGATTGATACTCAGATTCCTACATACCAGACTTTGATCAATCATCCATGATAGGAGAGAAATCGTCTGATTAAGAAAGAAGGGTTCCGCCTCTCGCTAATACAATACGGGGATAACCCGGACATGACCCCTGACCCCCGTCTTCTCTAGTGGGAATTCAGACCCCGAATAACTAAATAGCGCCAGTGAGGATGCCCATGCCCAGTAGCTTCTCTTTCAGCTTCTTAACCGCGTGGGGGCTTCTCCGCTTCAATTGAGCAGCTGAACTCGTTGCCTCAGCCCTTCTTTCTCTATTCAATCTACGGCTTTTCCTTAACTTAAATGCTAGTTTTGCTTTCCTTTTGTTAGTCAAGTTAGGTAAGCCTCGTGCTTACTTTTGAACTCCCTACCTTAAATCAATTGCCAGAAGGCTAAACAACTTCCTCAAAAGGGTTCCTTCAGGCTGATCTGTAGGCATTAAAGGAAGCGGATCTAACGGCTATTGGCCGATCTAATGCACGTGGATCTCTTACCTATTGATCTGACCTTTCCTTTTCTGATCTTAGATGTCCATGAAATCGGAATTGAGAGAGGCATATGAATAGTTAATTGTTTCTATCCCATGCATTCACTCCTCTGTCGGCCTAAGGATTGGTAATTAAAGTCTTCCTAGCACTTGTAAGATTTGATTCTTTTGAGTCGTGAACTGGGGGACAAAGACCTCGGTTCGGGTATGTCCTTAATGCTTGATTTAATCCTCAATCGCCCTTGCTTGGTGAGTCCCTTCCTTTGCTTTGTGTGCTCTTTTGGTGCAGTCACTTCGTTATCTGAGGATAGGGAAATGGGGAAGGCTTCAGACGGCTGGTCTACTTCCTGCTCGATGAGCGTCATCAAGGGTGGTAATCAAGGCAAGGCAAAAAGCTCTGGAGGTTGGAATCGATGCGGAGGGAACTTTCCTAAGCTTTCTCCCACTGTTGGCACGTTTCTAGTATTACTCAGTATTACTTAACTAGTTAATAGACTAATATGAATATGGTATTCAATCAAATCCATCAGATTAAGTAAGAAAAGGGGAAATGGCAACTCGTCTGGTCTAGACCAAGAGCTCGACTAGGGATGGAGACTATTCCCGACTCCGACTATGAAAGCTATTTGCTCGCCTATGAACCTATTCTCTCGGCTAGATCTAATTACTCCTAATCAATGCAACTGGCTGGCCTAGACCTATAGCAAAGAGTTCTACAACTCCATCTTGTCCCCCCTATGGAACCTATTCCATTTACTCGCCTGGACCTCCTTCTGTAAGAGTCGAGCTTTCCCCTCCGTACACTCCTTTTTAAGCATATGGAGACCCCATATCTACTACCTACTCAATATCTCATCTCCCCTCTTTGGCTTATGATATAGAGCTGGTTTATTTGATACTGCTCCTTTAAATGAAATGCTTTCAATACTCCTATTCTCATAAGAGTGCTTGACAGAGACAGGGCAGCCTGTAACCTTTCTCCCAAGGGCTGAAGTGCAAGATAACTCCCAAGATAAGGCCCATATGGGCTCGCCGGAGGAGTAGAATTTTCGTAGGGAGAATGGAACTATGAACTCCTCGGACAATCCTAAGTAAGGAGCAAATGAACTTAACCTTTCAAACTTTGCTTTCTCGCTGGCTTGAGATAGTCCAGCTTTATAATGGTGTCAAAGGGCGGAGTAAACCTTATTTATAGTAAAAGAAAAGGACAGGAACTTAAAGAGAGACTGCTGCAAGAAACCTTATTTGATCGGCTGGACCGTATTACCTCGCTTCGCTTCAAAAGAAACTCCCTTGCAAATGCATAAAGGGCTTTCAGATAATAAAGAAACTCTTACCATATAATACTGCTACAAGGAGGAAGAAAAGGAGCTGCTACTAGAGAAATGACCTCGGACTGAGACGAGGCTGGAACTGAGCTATTGCCCCCAATGGGACCGCTCGTAATAAAGGTATTAAAAAAACTAAAAGCACTCCCTTAAAAAAAGGGAAGGCATAAACTAGTAGATTAGATATTCCAAATAAGGAAACAAGTAAATACTACAAGCTCCTTAGCTAGGTAATCGTATTATAAACGGATAGGTCTTAACTCCCGATTGTTATTATTGCTAAGCCTTCACCCCAATCCCTATGATACTGGTAGCGAGAAAAAGACTTCTACGGCTACTCGGGGATATCTAAAGACTTTTAGAAAGAAATCTAATAGCTTTCAAATAGCACAGTCCCGGCGTTAGAACGTTACACCGTTAGCACTTACGGGGCGAAGCACTAAAAAGACATATCTTAACAGGCTTCCTTCTTCACAGAATGGATTCCCTAAGGGAAGAGGGACTGCTGGAAAAGAAAAC